TATTCTCTTATTTATTACCTGTGTCTACTATTTAGGCAGAATACCGTCACCCATTTTTACTAAGAAACTGAAAGAAACCCCCAAAACGGAACAAAGGGCGGAAAGTGAGGAAGAAAGAGATGTAGAAATAGAAACAGCTTCCGAAATGAAGGGGACTAAACAGAAACAAGAGGGATCCATCAAAGAAGATCTTTCTCCTTCGTTTTTTTCGGAAGAAAAGGCGGATTCGAACAAAATCGCTGAAACGGAAGAAATCCGAGTGAATCGAAAGGAAGATGAAGTCCACTCAAGATTTCTGGAAAATAGAGACCCTTTTTTCAAAGAAAAACCTCTTGTGAATCTTCTTTTCGATCCAAAGCGTTGGAATCGACCATTTCGCTACATAAAAAACACCCCCCTTAGGGGGACTGTCAGAAATGAAATGTCACAATATTTTTTTAACATATGCAAAAGTGATGGAAAAGAACGAATATCTTTTACGTATCCCCCCGGGTTATCCGTTTTTTTTGAAATGATAAAAAGAAGGATATCCCCGCCTATATTCGAAAAATCTTCACCTAATAAACTTTGGCTTTATACCAACAAACAACATGTTAAAAGTTTGAACAACGAGTTTCGAAATCGAATTGAAGCTCTAGACAACGAGTTTATTTCTTTTAATATACTTGAAACAAAGACTCGGCTGTGTAATGACGATTATACAAAAGAATACTTATCAAAAAGATGCGATCCTTTCCTGAACAAATCATGTCGAAAAACAATCTACAAAAACTTTTCATCTCCAAATTTAAAACAAACCCGGATAAAAAATTTGATATATAAATTTGGTATAAATCGAATTCATGGTATTCTTCTTTCGGATACTGATTACCAAGCATTTAAACCACAAATAAATAGATTTGATAAAAAAACATTATTAACAGAAATTGTAAATTTTTTAACTTTCATTAGTAGAGTTTTTATAGAATCAGATGCAAATTGGGAATTATTTTCAGAAGGCAGAATAGTAACAAAATATTTTAAATATTTATTAACCCAAATTCCAACCAATGTTAATGATCAAAAAATTATCAGAAAAGCGAGTATAATAAAAGAAATCAGTAAAAAAGCCCTTCGGTGGTCATACCAATTACTAAACGAGTTAGAACAACAATCGAGAGAATATCAGGAAGACGTGCCTGTAAATCATGAAATTCGCTCAAGAAAAGGCAAAAAGGTAGTTATTTTTACTGTTAACAAGGAAGATACTGATCCTAATACCGATACTAATATGTTGGATCAAACAGACACAAACGAGGTGTCTTTAATACGTTATTCGCAACAATCGGATTTTAGGCGAGGTATAATCAAGGGTTCTGTGCGGTCTCAAAGACGTAAAATAGTAATAATAGAATTATTTCAAGCAAACGTGCACTCTCCCCTTTTTTTCGACAGAATTAAAAAAAAAAACCTTTATTCTTTTGATATGTCCGGGTTAATTAAACTAATTTTTAAAAATTTTTGGGGGGCATTTAAAATAGTAGAGTATACAAAGAAACAAACAAAAAAAGAAGAACAAAAAGAAAAGAAAAAAAAAAAAGAGATCGCGCGAATAGAGATAGCAGAGGCCTGGGATACCATCCCACTTGCGCAAATAATAAGAGGTTACATGTTATTAACTCAATCTATTTTTAGAAAAAATATTCTATTACCTTCATCCATAATTGCGAAAAATATTGGACGTATACTCCTATTTCAATTTCCTGAATGGTCTGAGGATTTCCATGAATGGGAGAGAGAGGTACATATTAAATGTACTTATAACGGAGTTCCTTTATCCGAAACAGAATTTCCGAAAAATTGGTTGACAGACGGCATTCAGATAAAAATCTTATTTCCTTTCTGTTTGAAACCTTGGAACAAATCAAAACTGGGATCTTCTCAGAAAGATCTAACGAAAAAACAAAAAGATGATTTTTGTTTTTTAACAGTTTTGGGAATGGAAACCGAACTTCCCTTTGGCTCGCCCCGAGAACGGCTTTCCTTTTTTAAACCCATTTTTACAGAATTAAAAGAAAAAATTGAAAAGTTAAAAAAGAAATATTTTGGAGTCCTACTAGTTTTCAAAGGAAAAACAAAATTACTTGGAAAACTTTCAAAAGGAGTAAAAAAATGGGTTATCAAAAGTGTTCTTTTGATAAAAAAAAAAATAAAAGAAATTTCAAAAGTCAATTTTATTCTATTATTTCTATTCAAAGAAGCTGAAATATATGAATCAAGAGAATTTAAAGAAGAAAAAGATTCCCTAATAAGCAATCAGATAATTGACGAATCGCTGATTCAAATTGCACCTCCAAGTTGGATAAATTCTTCATTTACAGAAAAAAAAATGAAGGATCTAGCGGATCGAACAAGTACAATTCTAAATAAAATAGAAAAAATTTCAAAAGAGAAAAAAAACGTAACTCCAAGAATAAATAATCTTAGTAGTGCTAACAAAACAAACTATAATGCTAACAGATTTGAAAAACGGAAAATATTAAAAAGAATAAATGGTCGAATAATTTGTAAATCTCCCCCTTTTTTGAAATTTTTTATTGAAAGAATATACACAGATATTTTTTTATCTAGCATTAATATTCCAAAAACAAATACAAAACTTTTTCTTGAATTAATAAAAAAAATGAATGATAAATCCAGTTATAATAATTCAAGAAAACAAGAAATAATTAATAAAAAAAAGAAAAAACCAATCCCGTTTATTTCAAAATCACTTGATAATATCAGTAATGTTAAAACTAACTCACATGATTTTTATAACTTATCCGACATATCCCAAGCATGTGTATTTTACAAATTATCACAAATCCAAGTTAGTAATTCGTATAAATTAAGATATGTTCTTGACTATCAAGAAATCCCCCCTTTTCCGAAACCCGAAATAAAGGATTCTTTTGAAACGCGAGGGGTGGTTCATTCAAAATTGGGGAATAAGAAACTTCCGAGTTATGAAATGAATCGATGGAAAAATTGGTTAAGAGGGCGTTATCAATACAATTTATCTGAGATAAATTGGTCTAGATTAATACCAGAAAAGTGGCGAAATACGCTTCATAAGCGTCATATAGCCAAAAAGGAAATTGTAAGCAAATGGGAGGAAAAAGGCCACTTAATTAGTTCCAAAAAACAATTTGAAGCATATTCATTATCTAATCAAAATGAGAATTTTCAAAAAGACTATAGATATGATCTTTTATCATATAAATTTCTTAATTATGAAAATAAAATGGAATGCTTTTTTTATAGATCTCCATTTCAAGGAAATAAGAATCCAGGGATTTCTTACACGTCTAAAGAGACCCTTTTGGATATACCGAGAAACATCCCTATTCATAATTATCTAAATAATAATCTAGGAAGGGTCGATACTCTATATATGGGTATGGAAAAAACGGCCAATAGAAAATATTTTGATTGGAAAAGTCTCAATTTTTATCTTAAACAAAAAGTTAATATTGAGGCCTGTACCATGACCAATACCAACAGGAATCAAAATGTTCCAATCCTTACTAATAATTCTACTAAAAATCAAAAAACCCCTTCTTATCTTAAAATTACAGAAAAAAATCCACCAAATTCTCATAAAGGGTTTTTTGATTGGATGGTAATGAATGAAAAAATCCTAAAGCAGCCCATATCAAATCTGGAATCTTGGTTCTTCCCAGAATTTTTATTGCTTTATAGTGCATACAAAACGAAACCTTGGTTTATATCAAGTAAATTACTTATTTTCAATTTGAATAGAAACGAAAATTGTAGTCAAAATAAAAAGATCAATGAAAAGGAAAAAGGGGGTTTTTTGATTGCATCGAAAAAAAAAGATCCAAATCAAAAAGAAAAAGAACCCATAAGTCGAGGAGATCTTGGACCCGCCCTCTCACAACCAAAAGATATTGAAAAAAATTGTGTAAGGCCAGACACAAAAAAGGGGAAAAAGAAAAAACAATATAAAAACAAGACGGAAGCAGAACTAAATTTATTCCTGAAACGTTATTTGCTTTTTCAATTGAGATGGAGCGATATTTTAAATCAAAGAATAATCAATAATATCAAAGTATATTGTCTCCTGCTTAGACTCGTAGATCCACGAAAAATTACTGTATCCTCGATTCACAAGAGAGAAATTTGTTTGGATCTAATGCTAATTCAGAAGAATTTAACTCTTACAGAATTGATGAAAAAGGGAATACTGATTATAGAACCCGCCCACCTATCTGTAAAAAAAAATGGACAGTTTATTATGTATCAAACCATAAGTATTTCGTTGATTCACAAGAGTAAACACCAAACTAATAAAAAATACCAAGAGCAAGGATATGAACCTAAGACTCGTTTTGGTGAATCTATTTCAACACAGCAAAGAATAACCGAAAATAGAGATCAAAACCGTTTTGATCTGCTTGTTCCTGAAAATATTTTATCGTTTAAACGTCGTAAAAAATTGAGAATTCTAATCTGTTTCAATTCAAAGAATAGAAATAATCTAGATAGAAATCCAGTATTTTGTAACGAAAAGAACCTAAAAAACAACACTCTGGTTTCACATGACAACAAGCACCTTGATAAAGAAAAAAATCAATTAATGAAATTAAAGCTTTTTCTTTGGCCTAATTATCGATTAGAAGATTTAGCTTGTATGAACCGTTATTGGTTTAATACGAATAACGGCAGTCGTTTCGGTATGTTAAGGATACAGATGTATCCACGATTACAAATTTGTGGATAATATATTTTTTGTATATATGCTATACCATATAATATTATAATATATAGTAGGGTATGCGGGGTATATGAAAACAAACAAATATACGGATCGCACGTCTTGTCTCACATTTCAGTAATGTTTAAACTAGATCTCGAAATGACCTTGGAACTTTCTTCATTTTAGGTCTAAATTCAAATTATTCGACGGAAAAATGTACCAACCCTTTTCTACTCCTAATCTAAATCTAATTTCAAATTAAATTAATTGATTTGAATTCAGAAAATTAGAAGTTCATATAAGCTTAATTTAATTTGAAATTATATTATTGTATATACCACATTCAAATTAATGACCTTATTATTATTACTGATTAAGTAAAATCCATATCTGTAAAAAGCGAGGGGTATTTTTTTTATGGTAAAAAACTCATTCATTTCGGTTATTTCTCAAAAAGAAAACAGGGGGTCTGTTGAATTTCAAGTATTCAATTTCACCACTAAGATAAGGAAACTGACTTCACACTTGGAATTGCACAAAAAAGACTCTTCATCTCAGAGAAGCTTGCGAAAAATTTTGGGAAAACGCCAACGGCTGCTGGCTTATTTGTCAAAAATAAATAGAGAACGCTATAAAGAATTAATCCGCGAGTTGAATATTCGTGAGATAAAAACTCGTTAATTTGAAGAGCGATACCTTTGAGCTTAATCGTTTAAATTTTAATGAACTTCTTTTTACTTTAAACAATGTATGGAAGAATGACTCACGAAAAGCTTATGATTGCACCAACTAAAAGAAAAGACCTCATGATAGTCAATATGGGTCCTCACGACCCGTCAATGCACGGTATTCTTCGACTAATTGTGACTCTCGGCGGTGAAGATGTTATTGACTATGAACCAATGTTGGGTTATTTACATAGAGGGATAGAAAAATTGCGGAAAATCGAACAATTATACAACATTTGACTTATGTAACACGTTGGGATTATTTAGCTACTATGTTTACAGAAGCAATAACCGTAAACCAGCTAGGCAATATTCAAGTACCTAAAAGGGCTAGCTATACCAGAGCTATTATGTTGGAATTGAGTCGTATCGCCTCCCATTTATTATGGCTTGACCCTTTTCTAGCAGATAGTGGAGCCCGGACCCCCTTTTTATATTTTTCGAGAACGTGAATTGATATATGACCTATTCGAAGCTGCTACCGGTATGCGCACGCCGCATAATTCTTTTCGTATCGGAGGGGTTGCTGTTGGTTTACCTCATGGCTGGATAGCTAAATGTTAGGATTTTTGCGATTATTTTTTAAGTAGGGTTACTGAATATCAAAAGCTTATTATACGAAATCCTATTTTTTTAGAACGAGTTGAAAGCATAGGCATTATTGACCCGGAAGAAGCACTAAATTGGGGTTTATCCGGGCCAATGCTACGAGCTTCCGGAGTACACAACGGGATCTTCGTAAAGTTGATCGTTATGAGTGTTACGACAAATTTGACTGGGAGATTCAATGGCAAAAAGAAGGAGATTCGTTAGCTCGGTATTTAGTATGAATCAGCGAAATGACAGAATCCACAAAAATTATCCAACAGGCTCTGGAAGGAATTCCAGGGGGGCCCGTTGAGAATTTAGAAGTCCGGCTCTTTAATAGAATAAAGAACCCTGAATGGAATGGTTTTGAATATCGATTTATTAAAAAAAAACCTTATCCAACCTTTGAATTGTCCAAGCAAGAACTTTATGTAAGAGTCGAGGCGCCAAAAGGAGAATTGGGTATTTTTCTGATAGGAGATCGGAGTGTTTTTCCTTGTTCAATACAAAAGAACGTTTGGTTGACGAGAATTGTGGCTTCATTTTGATTGAAAATAAATTTCTATTTGAATAATAATATGAAATTGGCCGATATTATGACGATGCTAGGTAGCATAGATATCATTATGGGAGAAGTTGATCGTTGAACTGATAATCGATACAACAGAAATACAGGCTATCAATTCTTTTTACAGGTTGGAATCCTTAAAAGAAGTCTATGGAATCGTATGGATACTTGGCCCTATTTTTACGCTTGTATTAGGAATCACACTAGGTGTCTTAGTAATTATTTGGTTAGAAAGAGAAATCTCTGCAGGGATACAACAACGTATTGGACCCGAATACGCCGGGCCTTTGGGAATTCTGCAAGCCCTGGCGGACGGTCACAAAACTACTTTTCAAAGAGAATCTTTTTCCATCTAGAGGAGATACTCGTTTATTTAGTATCGGACCATCCATAACAGTCATATCCATTTTACTCAGTTATTCAGTAATTCCCTTTAGCTAGCAATTTATTCTAGCTGATCTTAGTATTGGGGTTTTTTTATGGATTGCCGTTTAAAGCCTTGCTCCCGTTGGACTTCTTATGTCGGGGATATGCATCAAATAATAAATATTCTTTTTTAGATGGATTTTAGGTGGATTAAGGGCTGCTGCTCAATCAATTAGTTATGAAATACCATTAACTCTATGTGTATTATCAATATCTCTACGTGCGATTCAGTAAGACAAAAGATCAACCATATGTGGTTTTATTATCCATTTCCATAGATATATTACCCTAACGAGAGATTTAAAAAGACGAGTGGGTTCTTATCGAAGAGAAGGAACGAGAAAAACTGAAATATTCGTACTCAAACAAGAAATCAAAAAAAAGTTTTAGACAAGTGGATTAAGGGTTGCTGCTCAATCAATTAGTTATGAAATACCATTAACTCTATGTGTATTATCAATATCTCGATGTGCGATTCAGTAAGACAAAAGATCAACCATATGTGGTTTTATTATCTATTTCCATAGATATATTACCCTAACGAGAGATTTAAAAAGACGAGTGGGTGGTTAGGAAGACCAAGATACACAAAGGATTAGTAATGGAGATTCTGAAAACTACCCAGAAAGGGTAGACAAAAAAATAATTCAAATTTGGGGCTTTAAGTTGGTAGAAATAATTAAGAAGTACTCCCCCAAGATTTCGATCCAGAGTATGTTCCTATCCACCGATTAAATAAATAACTATCAAGAACGAAGAAATCTTTTACTTTTGGTAATACCTCATTTTCTAAGAAAGGAGAATAGGAACGAAATAAAATAGAAAGACTAAAATTGTAAAAAGAAATATTTTTATTCAGAACTATTTAAATTTTTTCTCTAAATAAAATTTAAACTTGTTATGTAATTAAAATTAGAAGCATTTTTTATTATAAATCTAGCAGACATAATTCCATTAGTCTAATTCTTAGGATGAGAAGATAATAGTTTGACTCTCTATCGATCCTACAAACACATTAAGATTAATAATCTTGAAAAGCCCTTAAACACATAAGTGACCTATGAGGAGCCGAATGAGGTGAAAAACTCATGTACGATTCTGCAATAGCGACGAAAACAGTGAAGGATCGTCGATCATGATTATCTAAAAGTTCAAGTAGAGTTGATATAGTTGAAGCGCATTCAAAATATTGTTTTGGGGGTGGAAATTTTGGCGTCAACCGAAAAGGGTTTATCATTTTTCTAATTTCTTCTCTAGCCGAGTGTGAGAGATTGCCTTTTGATTTACCAGAAGCAGAAGAAGAATTGGTGGCGGGCTACCAAACCGAATATTCGGGTATCAAATTTGGTTTATTTTACGTTGCTTCGTATCTAAATCTACCAGTTTCTTCATTATTTGTAACAGTTCTTTAACTTGGGGGGTTGGAATCTTTCTATTCCACAGATACCCGCTACTGGGCTTTTTAACATAAATACAAGAAGTTAAGTTTTTAGAAAAATAATTGGTATCTTTATTACATTATCTAAAACTTATTTATTCTTGTTCATTTCTATTGCAACAAGATGGACTTTACCAAGACTAAGAACGGGGATCAACTATTAAATCTTGGATGGAAATTTCTTTTACCTATTTCTTTTCTCTGCCCGTTAATCTATTAGTTAACAACTTCGCCCCAACTTCTTTCACTGTAAAAGAATAGTCTATTTTCACAACTTGTCTCAAACAAGAGAAAGAAAGAAGTTAAATTATTTATAGCTATTCAGCTATGTTCCCTATGCTAACTCAGTTCTTGAATTCTGGTCAACAAACAATACGAGCTAGCCAGGTACATTGGTCAAGTTTTCGCGATTACCTTGTCCCACGCGAGTCGTTTGCCAGTAACTATTCAATATCCCCTACGAAAAATTGATCATATCGGAACGTTTCCGAAGCCGAATCCACTTCAAATTTGATAAATGCATTGCTTGTGAAGTATGTGTTCGTGTATGTCCTATAGAGCTACCCGTTGTTGATTGGAAATTGGAAACTGACATTCGAAAGAAACGATTACTTAATTACAGTATTGATTTTGGAATCTTTATATTTTTTAGTAATTGCGTTGAGTATTGTCCAACAAATTGTTTATCAATGACTGAAGAATATGAACTTTCTACTTATGATTGTCACGAATTTAATTATAAGCAAATTGCTTTAGGTCGGTTACCGGCGTCAATTATTGACGATTACACAATTCAAACAACTTCTTCGAATTCACCTCAAATAAAAAATGCATGTAAGAGTCGAGGCGCCAAAAGGAGAATTGGGTATTTTTCTGATAGGAGATCGGAGTGTTTTTCCTTGTTCAATACAAAAGAACGTTTGGTTGACGAGAATTGTGGCTTCATTTTGATTGAAAATAAATTTCTATTTGAATAATAATTTCAAAAATAGAAAGTTTTAACCTCTGTTTTCGAGACTAAGAGTAGCCCAATAACTGTATCTACATCAACCCCAACCACCCCCATTCAAATTTAATTCAATTAATTAATTCAATTAATAAGTATCCTAAAAACCAGGATAACTTTTATTTTGTCCTGGTCAGGTCACCAAAGGCATGAAATAGTTCGAGTTTTTATAAAAAATAAAATGGATTTACCTGGACCAATACACGATTTTCTTTTAGTCTTTCTGGGGCCGGGTCTTATATTAGGAAGTCTAGTAAGTAGTATTACTCCCGAATCCAATTTATTCAGCCTTTTCGTTGGGATTGGTTCTTTTTTGTATATCCTTAATTCTATATTATATCGAACTCTTATTTTGTAGCCGCCGCGCAGCTCCTTATTTATGTACGAGCTATAAATGTTTTAATCATTTTTGCTGTGATGTTCATGAATGGTTCAGAATATTACAAGGATTTTCGTCTTTTGGCTGTTGGGGATGGAGTTACTTCAATGGTTTGTACAAGTCTTTTTATTTCACTAATTACTATTATTTCGGATACGTCCTGGTATGGGATCGTTTGGACTATAAAATTAAATCAGATTATAGAGCAAGATTTGCTAAGTATTAGTCAACAAATTGGAATTCATTTATCAACAGATTCTTTTCTTCCATTTGAACTTTTTTCAATAATTCTTTTAGTCGCTTTAATTTAATAGGTGCAATTGCTGTAGCTCGTGAATAAAGAATCTTTAAAAAGAGTAATTCAAATTTTTTGAATTACTGTCTAAAAAATAGAATAGATAGAAGAGAAAGGCTTTTGTTTTTTATCGATCCTATAATACTAATCTATTTTCTTTTTTTGTTCCATAATTGTTAGAATTAATTTAATTATTGTTCAGATTGAAAGGAATGAAAATTGAAGGGGAGCTGGTTAATGATGCTCGAGCATATACTTGTTTTGAGTGCTTAGTTATTTTCTATTGGTATTTATGGATTGATCACAAGTCGGAATGGAATATGGTTAGAGCCCTTACGTGTCTTGAACTTATATTAAATTCAGTTAATATCAATTTTGTAACATTTTCTGATATTTTTGATAATCCCCAAGGGATATTTTCTCCGTTTTTGTTATAGCTATTGCAGCCGCCGAGGCTGCTATTGGACTGGCTATTGTTTCATCAATTTATCGTAACAGAAAATCAACTCGTATTAACCAATCCAACTTGTTGAAAAAATAGTATTAATTTTAATATAAAAAATAGAAATTAAAATATTTATAAAGAAGTTCAAATTGGCAAATTTAGTTTGGTACAGGGTAAGGTATGATTGTGGTTGCAAAAATATAAAAAATCAAAGTATTCTGGCCCTCACACATAAACCAATTGGGAAGTAGATTGATTCTGATCACTTATTGATTCGTCTGGTATCTAAATATAGGATTCATTTATAAATTAGTTTACTAGACCGAAAACTTATGACGTTCAAAAATGTATAGATCCAATGTCACATTCAGTAAAGATTTATGATACATGTATAGGATGTACTCAATGTGTCCGGGCGTGTCCCACCGATGTATTAGAAATGATACCTTGGGACGGATGTAAAGCTAAACAAATCGCTTCTGCTCCAAGGACCGAGGACTGTGTTGGTTGTAAGAGATGTGAATCCGCCTGCCCAACGGATTTCTTGAGCGTTCGGGTTTATTTATGGCATGAAACAACCCGCAGTATGGGTCTAGCTTATTGATACGTTCCATAAAACTCTACTTGAATCCATTTTTTTACCGACAAAACCCGTGCCCAAAATATTTGAATTTGAGCACGGGTTTTTCTGGCCCAAGTATACCTTGTCTTTACCACGAACCAATTTCCTTGCTTAACATTAATTGTCGTTTTACCAATATTTGCGGGTTCCTTAATTTTCTTTCTTCCACATAGAGGAAATAGATTAATCCGCCGGTATACTACACGTATATGTATTTTAGAACTTATCCTAATGACTTATGCCTTCTGCTATCACGGATGATTTGTTAATGCAACTAGTGGAAGATTAGAAATGGATCCGTTTTTTTGATTTCCATTGGAGATTGGGAATAGACGGGCTCTCTATAGGCCCCGTTTTACTCACGGGATTCATCACTACTTTCGCTACTTTAGCGGTTTGGCCAGTTACCCGAGACTCTCAATTATTTTTTTCTGATGTTAGCAATGTACAGCGGGCAAGTAGTATGATTTTCTTCTCGGGACCTTTTTCTTTTAATGGGAGTTCTGGCCGTTGGTTTATATGGTTCTACTGAACCAACATTTACTTTTTAAATATTAGCCAATCAGTACTATCCCCTGGCCATGTACAGCGGGCAAGTAGTATGATTTTCTTCTCGGGACCTTTTTCTTTTAATGGGAGTTCTGGCCGTTGGTTTATATGGTTCTACTGAACCAACATTTACTTTTTAAATATTAGCCAATCAGTACTATCCCCTGGCCTTGGAAATAATATTTTATATTGATTGGATTTTTTTTATTGCTTTTGCTGTCAAACTACCAACCATACCCTTACATACATGGGTCTCAGATACCCGTGTAGAGGCTATAGTACTTGTATGCTTTTAGCCGGAATCTTATTAAAAATGGGGGCGTATGAATTAGTTCGAATCAATATGGAATTATTCCCGCGCGCTCATTCTATATTTTTCCCCTGGTTACTACTAATAGGCGCAACACAAATAATCTATGCAGCTTCAACACCTCTTGGCCAGCGGAATTAAAACAAATGAATAGCTTATTCCTCCGTATCTCATACGGGTTTCATAATTATAGGAATAGGTTCTATTATTGATATGGGGCTCAACGGAGCTCTTTTACAAACAATCTCTCGTGGATTTATTGGCGCTGCACTGTTTTTCTTGGCCAGAACAACTTATGATAGAACATGGCTTGTTTCTCTTGACGAAACGGGTGGAATAGCTATCCCAATGCCAAAAATATTCACGATGTTCAGTAGCTTTGCGACAGCCCCCCTTGCATTGCCGGGTATGGGTGGTTTTGTTGCCAAATTTATAGTCTTTATTGCGCTAACTACTAGTCAAAAATATTTTTTAATGATAAAAACTCTAATTATTTTTGTAATGGCAATTGGAATAATATTAACTCCTATTTATTTATTATCTATGTTACGCTAGACGTTCTATGGATACAAGATATTTAATATTTCAAACTATTATTTTTATGATTCTGGGCCGCGGGAGTTTTTTATTTTGATCTCTATTTTTTTACCCCTAACTGGGTATTGGCATGTACCCCGATTTCCTTTTTTCACTATCAGTTGAAAAGGTTGAAGTTATTCTATCTAATTCTTTTTATAACTAGTTATTATTCGTAAGAAACAATAAATTAAAAAAGTTCGTTATATAATAACAAAAAGTAGCCTTTTTCTTTTATGTTAAGTAAAAAAAAAATGAATAATGAATGTGAACTGGCGAGAACCCGGCGAATTACTAAAATATTTTAGTAATTCGCCGGGTTCTCGCCAGTTCACACAAAGTTTTTTATATAATATGCGATATAAACTTTTCTATTTCTGGGCTTTTTTTTATTCAATTAAATGTAAATGAACCATAACTATGTAGTCCTATTCCTAATAGGTTGACTCCAAAATAGCATATCCAAATTATAAAAAATCCAATAGACGCCACAACTGCCGAATTGGTACCCTTCCACTTTATATTTGTTCGAATATGTAAATAAATAGCGAATACGATCCAAGTAATAAAAGCCCAAGTTTCTTTTGGGTCCCAACTCCAATAGGATCCCCATGCTTCGTTAGCCCACACCGCTCCCGAAAGAATTCCTGTGGTTAAAAAGATAAACCCTAGACTAATAACCCGATAACTCCAATAATCCAACTGTTGAATTAATTGCGATCTGTAATAATTCCTTGGAGAAAAAAAAGAAGTCTTTTGAAAAAAATTACTTCGTTCATTCATATATTTGATCTCACCAAAAAAAAACGACTTATTTAAAAAATGATTACTCGTAGAAAAAAACTTTTTCTTTTTTTTTACTGTAATGATTAGAAGAGATACTGATAATAATGATCCACATAAAAGGGCTGCGTAGCCTAATATCATCATACTTACGTGCATTATTAGCCACTCGGATTGAAGGGCGGGTACTAATATTTGGGATTCGCGTATTTCAGTTAAAAGACCTGAAGTAGCAAAGCCCTGCGTAAAAATAGCACTTGGTGCTATTGTTGTGCTTAGCGGGTTTTTTTTTTTTTGAAATGCGGAACTATATGAATAAGGGAAAAACTCCACGAAAGAAAGATTAACGATTCATATAAATCACTTATTGGAAAATGTCCCGAATAAACCCAACGAGTAATTAAGAATCCTGTTATACAGATAAAAGTTATTATCATGCCTTTTTCGGACGAATCATACAGTTTTACGAGTTCATCGACTAAAAAGGTTATCAAATGAATTGTAATTATTATTGAAACGATCGAAAAAGAAATATGAGTTAATATATGCTCTAAGGTTGAAAATATCATAAAAAGAAATTTATAAATTATAAAATCAGAACAAAATAGGGAACTGGGTTCAATTTCATTATAGGACCTATTTACTTTTTTTAGTAAATCACATGCCGCCACTCGGATTCGAACCGAGACGCTCTAGCACTGCTTCCTAAGAGCAGCGTGTCTACCAATTTCACCATAGCGGCTTGTCTTGAATTCATAATAGCCCGCGGCTAATTGATCGTCTAGATTTTAGAATTTAATTGGGTGTAATATTTTGTTAGGAAAGAAAAATTTGATGAATAAAAATCCGTTCAACTAGGTATTTGAACGTTCATTATTTGAGTTTTAGCTAGGGTTTTCTATTGTGTTGAACTCTTGTAAAACTAGATAGTCCTACTATGAATTATGAATTAAGGGATAGAACCCCCCCCCAAAAAAAAAAAGAACCTGTTTTGAATCATTTAAAATCAACACGTCTTTTTATCTTCACTAAGTGTTTTGCGTGGATTGATGGCGAGATATAGATGGGATCTATAATCTATAAATCTATATTAGGAATTGAGAAAATAGGAATTTAGAAAAATAAGAAGGTTGTACAAAAAAGAAAACCCTCTAATTCATTATATTCCAAATCAAACGGGGGGTTGGGGAAAAGAATGCTTGTAAATTATGAAATATACTAAAAAGACAAGTATTTTTTTTTTCAATTCGAAATAGAAGAATTCTTATTCTATATATTTATTCTATAATATTATATTTAAATTTTAAGAGCGGAACGCATTCCATTTCCTTCTGAGTGACTCAATAGGAAATGGAATTGGAAAGTTGGATTTTAGGCCTGAAATAACTCAAAAGTCGAGTCCGATCGGTGTAGATTATTACGACCTATTGTGTTTTATTACTTATTTTATTTGTTTGTCGCTCAAAAAACTTTTCGAATTACCGGTTGAAAGAGATTTCCCTAAGGAAAACGCCCTTAACGCTGTCCAATAACCCTTCTTTTTCCAAAAGTTTTTACGAATACGCTTTTTTGATGCAGAAGTACGTTTTTTTGGAACTGCCATTAAAATAAAAATTAAGAAATTACTCATTGGTATAGCTGGATGTGAAAGACATCTAGTGGTCAAAAAAATCTAAACTAAAAACTAAAAGAGTAGATAAGGCGGGTGAAAAATATGTCCAATTTGACTAGAATTTTAAAATTCCAAAGAGACTAGTAATTTATTTCTTTCTTTCATTTGACCAATTACAACTTCTTTATTTCAATATTTCAAGTATTTAGCAGAAACTCAGAAAGAATAAGTTAAAAAAAATTTTTGTAAGTTAGTGCATATCTTCGTTTTTTTATTCACTTCTTTTTGCAAAGTACATTGAATCATAAACAAAAATACATTAATTAAGAATTATAAAACTTTTTTATGAAACAGACATATCAATGCGCATGGATTATACCTTTCGTTCCACCCCCGGCTCCTAATAGCTAATTTAGGGGTGGGCTTCTTCTTTTTCCGGTAGCAACAAAAAATCTTCGTCATATGTGGGCCTTTCCGAGTATTTTATTGTTTAAGTATAGTCATGATTTTTTCAGCCAATCTGTCTATTCAACAAATAAATAGCAGTTCTATCTATCAATATGTGTGGTTTTGGACCCTCCATAATGATTTTTCTTTCGAATTCGTCTACTTGATTGATCCACTTAACTTCTATTATGTTATTGTTAATCATTACTGTTGAAATTACGGTTCTTATTTATAGTGATAATTATATGGCCCACGATCAAGTATACTTGAGATTTTTTGCTTATATGAGTTTTTTCAGTACTTCAATGTTGGGATTAGTAACTAGTTCAAATTTGATACAAATTTATATTTTATTTATATTTTGGGGGAAATTGGTTGGAATTTGGGTTAATAAATATTTAAAATATTTTGTTACTATTCTGCCTTCTGAAAATAATTCCCAATTTGCATCTGATTCTATAAAAACTCTACTAATGAAAGTTAAAAAATTTACAATTTCTGTTAATAATGTTTTTTTATCAAATCTATTTATTTGTGGTTTAAATGCTTGGTAATCAGTATCCGAAAGAAGAATACCATGAATTCGATTTATACCAAATTTATATATCAAATTTTTTATCAGGGTTTGTTTTAAATTTGGAGATGAAAAGTTTTTAGTATCACACGACCTACTACCACAAATGCTTGGCAAAAAGCGTTTGTAACTAATCGTATAGGGGATTTTGGTTTATTATTAGGAATTTTATGTTTTTATTGTAGCTCGCCTTATTCCTCTTTTCATAGTTATACCCTATAAATAATAATAATGAATTTTATCTGCGTATGATAGGAATAATCACCGTCTTATTAGGAGCTACTTTAGCTCTTGCTCAAAAAGACATTAAAAGGGGTTTAACCTATTCCACAATGTCTCAATTGGGTTATATGATGTTAGCTCTAGGTATGGGGTCTTATCGAAATGCTTTATTTCATTTGATTACTCATGCTTATTCCAAAGCATTATTATTTTTAGGATCCGGATCCATTATTCATTCAATGGAAACCGTTGTTGGATATTCTCCAGATAAAAGTCAGAATATGGTTTTTATGGGCGGTTTAACAAAGTATGTACCAATTACCAAAACCTCGTTTTTATTAGGTACACTTTCTCTTTGTGGTATTCCGCCCCTTGCCTGTTTTTGATCAAAAGATGAAATTCTAAATGATAGTTGGTTATATTCACCGATTTTCGCAATAATAGCTTGGGCCACAGCAGGATTAACTGCATTTTATGACTCCCTGTCAAAGAAAGGACTGCCGTCGAAGTGATGATAATGTACCAAAAAATAGTGGACAACGATTTTTTTTTAATATTGTTCATAAGGATAATAAAAAATCTTTTTCTTATCCTTATGCATCAGACAATACTATGTTATTTCCGTTATTTGTATTTGTCCTATTTACGTTGTTTGTTGGAATTCTAGGAATTCATTTTAATGAAGAAGGAACAAGTTTGGATATATTATCCAAATGTTTAGCTCCGTCTATTAAGTAATGGTGCAATTTGAACTCTCGACCTCTTATTTAGCAATTTGCACTGATACCTTGTTTAAAGACCACCTCATTTTAAAGCTTAAGCTAAATTTATTAGAAAGGTTGACCATTTAAAAATTAGTATTCTACTAGTACATTGTGGGAGATCGGGAATTTTTTGTTTGAATTAAAATAAAATAAAATAAAAATAAAAAAATTAATGTGTTTTAATCCGACCCTTTTCTAATCGGGGCTAAAATTCCAAAAAAATAAAAAAAAAAATGCTTTTACTAGGGCGATACAAAAATTGGCTCAATTAACTCTTTTTTTTTTATAGCCCAATAATTGATAGAATTGCGAATGAGATTGGTATCATGAGTTTCTTTGTTGGTGAAAGTATATATCAAATATGGGATGGTCATTTTCTTTTTATCATTTCAAAAAAAACGGATAACCCGGGGGGATACGTAAAAGA